AACCCCTTCTCATGGATTCTGTTGTTAAAAAAAAGATTCGCGGAGAAGGAAGATATTTTTACCGATTTTTAGTAGAATTTATAGAATCTAATTGAAGAATCTTTATTAAACATGTGCAGATATCTATCTATATATCTGTCTTCTCCTTTCGGGCAGTTCTATTCAGAAGGTCGTGCTTTATCCAAATTTCAATTTTATAGCCAATCTAGTCAATTTAAAATTGACGCACAGCACAATAATTAGGGCTCCCCTTATGGGCAGGCAGCATATAGATAAAATAAAATACCCCTAGATATCCTGTGGAACAGTTTCTCTTCTAGGGTTTACATATACTCATAATTGCTAATATAATTGAAATTGAGAGGGATTTTTGGATTGAAAAAAATCAATACTGATTAGTTATGTATCCATTTTTTCTTGTAATTATGGAAATAAACCCAATTTGAGATTCAAAACCAAGAATCAGTCAGGAATTCACAGCCGATAGTTCAATAGTTAATGGTTCCAATTTATCTTGATTTTTTTTTATGACTGAAAAGACCCATTTTTTTTATATATAAAAAAAGATAAAAAAAAGAGAGAGGAAGTTTTTAGTTATTATGTCTTTTGATAGACTAAAGATACTATGAATCGAAGGAATATATCCAAAAGAAGGATTTCTTTTTCTTTAGTAATTAGGTAAGGGATTAAAAAAAAAATGCAAGTATAAATTAAATATAAACATTAAGGGGTAGATTTTCATCTATTTTGTATCGTTTTGGCGGCATGGCCGAGTGGTAAGGCGGGGGACTGCAAATCCTTTTTCCCCAGTTCAAATCCGGGTGTCGCCTGATCAACAAAAGAAAGATTAGAGTAGTGGAAGGGAATCGGTAAGTCTTGATAAACCTTCCACTACTAACGTAGTGTCTACTAATTATGCTTTGAATTAGTAATTAGATTGGATAGCCGGACGGGGAATCTAATTGGTTAGGGGTGGACGATACTTTGTATACAGACTCACGAGAGTCTCTGAATGCTCAAGCATTCAATCAATATTAGATTGTAGCTTTTTTATATATATTTTAAGGTGCAAAAATAAAGATTTTATTTTTGGTAACCCTAGTAAAGAATGGGCTTTTTTATGATTGTTTCAAAGAAACAATCGGGAGAGGGTAAGGATTAGATCAAATGGGAAATCGAGGTATGTGATGGATAGCAATCTTATCTTGTCTTACTTCCATATTAAGAGGCCTTTTACTTATAAATAAAGAACAAAAAAAGAAACACTAGGTTTGATTATCCTACATATTCGATTAATAACATTACCTTGACTCTTCTAAGCGTGTCACTTCTTGTTGTTATTTTTCTTGGACTTAATGTTTCCAGATTCTATGCGAAATCCTATAAGAACTTGTTGTAAGTGGATTTATTGGATTAGTTCATCAACAGTGTTGGTCCAGAACCGAACCCCCCTTTTTTTTTGACTCTGCACCATGGATTCCACTATTATGAGTGAGCAATAATGGAATAATTCCTTCATATTCATAGAGGTAGGGGACACAATTTACATGGATATAGTAAGTCTCGCTTGGGCTGCTTTAATGGTAGTCTTTACATTTTCCCTTTCACTCGTAGTATGGGGAAGAAGTGGACTCTAAGTCTAAGGATATAAGGATACTACGAAATTTAGTTAGCACTTTTGATTATCTAAAACTAATAATAATGAAATGAATATTATTCATCTTGGATTCCAGTGGAGTAATGTATTAGATAAATAATACCCCTCCAATCAAAGTCAAAGATATAGTTGACGGATTCCCATCCAATGCTCTTATTTAGATTAGAAACTAAGAGGAATACAGATGATAAGAAATTTATTTCAACAAAATTATTCCGAAACTTTCGCTTTCGATGAACCCGCTCTTACCAGAATTCTGTATAGAGAACAACGGATCCTTTTTTTTTCAAATTGATTGTAATCACTACCAATCAAATAGATGAAGCAAATAAATAGAATTGAAGTGCTATGCTATGTGCATTACATATATGTAATTGATATCTACATATATGATGGATGAAGATAACTATTTGATTTTAGATTGATCCATATTAGGTCTCTATCTTTATAGAGTACACCTTTCTACATTAAATAATACTAATAAAATAAATAGTATGGTAGAAAGAGTCATATATTTCTTTCTACCATACTATCGGATCTCATAGAATACTGCTGATCCCAGCCCCATCAGTTCATTTAAAACGCAAAATTGGAATCCTTTATTTTGATTTCATTTCTTCAATCATTGATAAGAACTACGAAGTCAAGTTTCATTCAAATTAATTATTTTGACTGACTGTTTTTACATATATGATAAGTAAAAAAGCAGTAGGAATTAGAATGAACAGTGCAGTAGCAATAAATGCAAGAATATTTACTTCCATAATCTCTTCGTTTTTTTTTACTTCGCAATAACTCGGGATTTAATCCCATAGAGCCCCATGAGAAATCTTTCACCTGTAAATCCAAATGGGATGAATTACATCTCGATGATATCAAATCGGCTCAATATCATTAATTCCTGTATTTTACATTTTTCCCATTCTTTGCTATAACCTACTGCCTTTCGGGTACAACCATCTGATAAAGTATCATCTAACCGCGTTTCCACTTCCATTGGTTACAAACCCTCCAAAACCATCGAAGTTAAATGGAAATAAGGACGGAGTGAAGTTCGAAACTTCGTTTTTTTAATGCTCTAATTGTCTTGGAAGACAAAAGAAGTGTGATAAAGATAAGTCCCATTATAAAAGATATAATATTCCATCAAATGTACTTTCTTCAATGATATAAATTGTGTCAAATTAAAATTAGTAATTGAGATTACATAGGATGTCTCTCTCCCACCAATCAATACTAATGGAAATTCACCGATTGGTTTAATGAAAAAAAAAAATAAATCAGGATCCGCGTTGGGAATAAAATTCTGCTCTTTGTCCCCCTTTTAATCTAGTCTAGAATCTAGAAAATAAAAAGAAGAGATTCATTTCTTATTGTATTTATGGGGTCCGCCGGGACTGACGGGGCTCGAACCCGCAGCTTCCGCCTTGACAGGGCGGTGCTCTGACCAATTGAACTACAATCCCAAGCAAATTTAGGTGTATAGAATATCTATTCGTATGATCTCCGTTAATTACCCTGTTGTAAGCAGGACGCGGGTGATATATGGATATGATATCCTATGGTTTAGTAAGAGTGACATGAATGAATAGTAATTCTTTTTTTATTTACTCGTTTCCTAAGACTTTATACTTACAGATCCTAATCTGAATCTAGATAATTAAGAAGATCCGAATTTTTGATAACATTTCTAACAAAAAAAATAAAAAAAAAAGTAGGGATATCTCAGAAAGTTTTATTTTTTCTTATGCTTCCGTAATTGTTCTTAATTCTTCTGTATCTGTATCAGGCATTTCTGGAAAAAAACGTGTTACATAATTTCATCTTATCTTGGATTAGCGAATTATTGGGCCGAGCTGGATTTGAACCAGCGTAGACATATTGCCAACGAATTTACAGTCCGTCCCCATTAACCACTCGGGCATCGACCCCGGATAAATCAATTTTGACCTATTGATAATCCATGATCAACTTCCTTTCGTAGTAACCTACCCCCAGGGGAATTCGAATCCCCGCTGCCTCCTTGAAAGAGAGATGTCCTGAACCACTAGACGATGGGGGCATGCTTGCCCGACCGCCACCATACCATGAACATAGTATGAACAGTTTTTTTAAATTGTCAATATAATGTAATGGTATGACTAGATCCGACGGATTTTTCCCTCTTCATGATTCTATAGAATTTTTGGATTTCTTATTTAGACTTTATTTATTATAAATTATATAAATACATTTGAATCGCCATTTAATATTAAATTCTAATAATTTATTAAATAATGAAAAATTTCTATCTAATCAATAGTTTTCGGCCAGAATAAAGGATTAAACTTCATTTAATTTCTTCCACTTTCAGTCATGGATTCATTGATTGTTAAGATGGAATATACCTATTTCTATCTTACGCTAAACCAAGAAATTACCAAACAAACGAGAAATCTGGAAAGAGGGGATCAACAAGTTATGAAAAATACTTTTTTCCGGTTCCGGGGACAAGTAGAATCTTTTCATCACACGATTCGATGAAATATCATGGATCTATCCCGATGGTTATATGTATCAATCAAGTGAATTTACTTCTGATGGTAGTCAATTAAAAAGTAATTAGGCCCAGTCTTGAAACAATTCATTGCATTGCTATTTATCAAATGTAATATCAATAAACCCATTTTTTTACCCTATACTCACTAATTAAATAAAAATTATTGGGCCACTAGCAGCCGCTATGAGGCTATTGCATGTACTTATCCATATATAATATGTAATGTACATAGATATATCTTATCCACACACATTCTGGAATTTAATCAAAGCGGCCCTTTTAACTCAGCGGTAGAGTAACGCCATGGTAAGGCGTAAGTCATCGGTTCAAATCCGATAAGGGGCTTTCGGTTATTTCATAAAACTCAAGTCTTAGTATTCATATTTGAGCGGAGAATAGAGATATTATTTCTCTTTTTAGTAAGCAACTTTATATAATAAGTTATCATTCTAATGAATTATGTTATAGGTTATAGAATAGAGTTCTAAAGTTTAACATTTGTTCATTATATTAGAATGATAATTCATAATGAGAATAATGATAAGTCATATCTTTCATTACCTTTCATTACCAAATATTCCTACTTTACATTATGTCAATCAAATCCATTCTAAAGATTAGAAATAACTAAAAGAAAAGTAAGTGGACCTGACCCATTGAATCATGGCTATATCCACTATTCTGATATTCAAATTCAATAGAGATGAAATTGGAACAGCGGTTTTTTTTTTATTTTCTTTCTTTGGCTTCCGCAAGAATTTGTCGATATTTCCGATTAAAAATCTCTTTTTCTTGTTCTTAGAT